GCTAACGTAGCTTAACTAAAGCATAACACTGAAGATGTTAAGACGAACCCTAGAATGGTTCCGTGAGCACAAAGGCTTGGTCCTGACTTTTCTATCAGCTCTAGCTAGAATTATACATGCAAGTATCCGCCTACCCGTGAGAATGCCCTACAGTTTCCCGCCCGGAAACAAGGAGCCGGTATCAGGCTCAACAATAGACTTAGCCCATGACACCTTGCACAGCCACACCCTCAAGGGAATTCAGCAGTGATTAACATTAAGCTATGAGTGAAAACTTGACTTAGTTAAAGCTAAGAGGGCCGGTAAAACTCGTGCCAGCCACCGCGGTTATACGAGAGGCCCAAGTTGATAGATAACGGCGTAAAGCGTGGTTAAGGGAAATTAACAAACTAAAGTCGAACACTCTCAGAGCTGTCATACGTACCCGAGAGAAAGAAGCTCCTCCACGAAAGTGACTTTAATCTTACCTGACCCCACGAAAGCTGGGAAACAAACTGGGATTAGATACCCCACTATGCCCAGCCCTAAACTTTGATAGCTAAACACACCCGCTATCCGCCAGGGTACTACGAGCATCAGCTTAAAACCCAAAGGACTTGGCGGTGCTTTAGACCCCCCTAGAGGAGCCTGTTCTAGAACCGATAACCCCCGTTAAACCTCACCCTCCCTTGTTCGTTCCCGCCTATATACCGCCGTCGTCAGCTTACCCTGTGAGGGATTTAAAGTAAGCAAAACCAGTATAACTAAAAACGTCAGGTCGAGGTGTAGCATATGAGAGGGGAAGAAATGGGCTACATTCTCTGCCTCAGAATACACGGATAATGTCATGAAAAAACATTAGAAGGAGGATTTAGCAGTAAGCAAAAAATAGAGTGTTTTGCTGAAACTGGCCCTGAAGCGCGCACACACCGCCCGTCACTCTCCCCAAGCTTAAGACTAATCTTACATAAAAAGCTAAACAAGCAAAGGGGAGGCAAGTCGTAACATGGTAAGTGTACCGGAAGGTGCACTTGGATAAACCAGAGTTTAGCTAAGCACAGATATAGCGTCTCCTTTACACTGAGAAGTCACCCGTGCAAACCGGGTCGCTCTGACACTCAACAGCTAGCCCACACAATGTTTACCCAACACTCAAATATTAATAATACCAAAAGTCCTAATACCCCAAAACCAAACCATTTTTCCACTTAAGTATAGGTGATAGAAAAAGATTCTTCGGCGCAATAGAGAAAGTACCGCAAGGGAACGCTGAAAGAGAAGTGAAACAATTCAGTTAAGTAAAGAAAAGCAGAGCTTTAACCTCGTACCTTTTGCATCATGTTCTAGCTAGAGACCATCAAGCGAAAAGCATTTTAGTTTGACAACCCGAAACTAAGTGAGCTACCCCAGGACAGCCTAAGAATAGGGCCAACCCGTCTCTGTGGCAAAAGAGTGGGAAGATCTTCGGGTAGAGGTGATAAGCCTACCGAACTTAGTTATAGCTGGTTACCTAGAAATTGAATAGAAGTTCAGCCTCTTGAATTCTCCCCTCTTTTATGGGCCTCTGCCTTGAATTAAGACCAAGAGAAATCTAGAGAGTTAGTCACAGGGGGTACAGCCCCTCTGAAACAAGATACAACTTTATTTAGGAGGATAAGGATCAAACTCGACTAAGGCAAAATATTTTAGTGGGCCTAAAAGCAGCCACCACAAAAGAAAGCGTTAAAGCTCGGATATTTTTAAAAGCCCCTAATTCTGATCACAAAATCCAACTCCCCTTTATTTACTAGGTCTTCCCATAACTACCTATGGGAGCGATCATGCTAGTATGAGTAATAAGAGGCATGAGCCTCTCCACGCACAGGTGTAATTCGGAACGGACATACCACCGAAAATTATTCGCTCCCAAAATCAGAGGGCACTGGGCTAAAAAAAGAAAACTAGAAAACCGCCCAAACCCCAGCGTTAACCCTACACTGGTGCGCAAACATGGAAAGACTAAAAGGAAGAGAAGGAACTCGGCAAACTTATATAAAGCCTCGCCTGTTTACCAAAAACATCGCCTCTTGCCTGACTAACATAAGAGGTCCCGCCTGCCCTGTGACTATAAGTTTAACGGCCGCGGTATTTTGACCGTGCAAAGGTAGCGCAATCACTTGTCTTTTAAATGAAGACCCGTATGAATGGCACGACGAGGGCTTAACTGTCTCCTCTCCCCAGTCAATGAAATTGATCTCCCCGTGCAGAAGCGGGGATACAACCATAAGACGAGAAGACCCTGTGGAGCTTTAGATAATAGAACAGACCATGTTAATACTCCCCAACTAAGGGGCAAAACTAATTGGACCCTGTCCTTATGTCTTTGGTTGGGGCGACCGCGGGGCAAAGAAAACCCCCCACGTGGAATGGGAGCACCTCCTCCTACAACTAAGAGTGACAGCTCTAAGTACCAGAACATCTGACCATTTTGATCCGGCTTACTGCCGATCAACGAAACGAGTTACCCCAGGGATAACAGCGCAATCCTCTTTTAGAGCCCGTATCGACAAGAGGGTTTACGACCTCGATGTTGGATCAGGACATCCTAATGGTGCAGCCGCTATTAAGGGTTCGTTTGTTCAACGATTAATAGTCCTACGTGATCTGAGTTCAGACCGGAGTAATCCAGGTCAGTTTCTATCTATGGAATGATTTCTTCTAGTACGAAAGGACCGAAGAGAAGGGGCCCATACTTTAAGTACGCCCCATCCTTACCTAATGAAAACAACTAAAATAGGCAAAAGGGCATGCCCCTTTGTCTGAGATAATGACATGCTAAGGTGGCAGAGCCCGGCTACTGCAAAAGACCTAAGCCCTTTCCACAGAGGTTCAAGTCCTCTCCTTAGCTATGATATCAACCCTGCTACTCTTTATTATCAATCCCCTTATCCTAATCGTATTTGTTCTTCTAGCCGTTGCACTTCTTACCCTTGTTGAACGTAAAGTGCTTGGCTACATGCAACTGCGGAAGGGACCAAACGTGGTTGGCCCATACGGCCTCCTCCAACCCATCGCAGACGGCCTAAAACTGTTCATAAAAGAACCAATCCGCCCCTCTACCTCTTCCCCCATTCTTTTTATTTTAGCACCTGCACTGGCGCTTACACTGGCCCTAACACTGTGAACCCCAATGCCACTCCCGTTTCCTATGGCCGATATTAACCTTGGCATTCTTTTTATCCTCGCCCTTTCCAGCCTTGCGGTATATTCTATTTTAGGGTCGGGCTGAGCATCAAATTCAAAATACGCCTTACTCGGAGCCCTGCGGGCCGTGGCCCAAACCATCTCATATGAAGTTAGCCTGGGCCTCATCCTACTTAACGCCATTATTTTCACTGGAGGTTTTACCCTTCAGACCTTCGGGGTTGCTCAAGAAAGCACATGATTGATTCTGCCCGCCTGACCCCTAGCTGCTATATGATACATCTCGACTTTGGCCGAAACTAACCGAGCCCCCTTTGACCTAACAGAGGGGGAATCTGAGCTGGTCTCGGGATTCAACGTAGAGTATGCCGGAGGCCCTTTTGCTCTCTTTTTCCTAGCCGAATACGCCAATATTCTTCTTATAAACACCCTCTCTGTCGTTTTATTTTTAGGGTCTTCTCTACTCCATAATGCCCCTGCGGTAACCTCAATCACCCTTATAACAAAGGCAGCCCTCCTGTCTGTAGTATTTCTATGGGTCCGAGCATCTTACCCACGATTCCGATATGACCAGTTAATACACCTAATTTGAAAGAGCTTCCTCCCCCTTACACTGGCCCTCGTCGTTTGGCACCTTGCCCTACCCATTGCATTTACTGGGCTCCCACCCCAACTGTAGCTCTCGGAGCCGTGCCTGAATAAAGGGTTACTTTGATAGAGTAAATAATGAGGGTGAAAGCCCCTCCGACTCCTAGAAAGAAGGGATTCGAACCCTACCTGAAGAGATCAAAACTCTTGGTGCTTCCACTACACCACTTCCTAGTAAGGTCAGCTAAGTAAGCTTCTGGGCCCATACCCCAGCCATGTTGGTTAAAGTCCTTCCTTTACTAATGAACCCTTTTATTTTAGCCATTCTACTTTTTAGTTTGGGCCTCGGAACTACTATTACCCTTACGAGCTCCCATTGACTTCTTGCCTGAATAGGACTTGAAATCAACACACTGGCCATTATTCCAATTATAGCCCAACACCACCACCCCCGGGCCGTAGAGGCTACAACAAAATATTTCCTCACCCAGGCGGCCGCTGCTGCTATACTTCTCTTCGCCAGCGTGACAAACGCCTGAATTTCAGGACAATGAGACATTAGTCAAATATCCCACCCTCTTTCTACCTCCATTATTACCATGGCGCTAGCACTCAAAATTGGCCTCGCCCCCGTTCACGCCTGACTACCCGAAGTTCTACAAGGACTTGACCTTACCACCGGGCTTATTCTCTCCACTTGACAAAAGCTTGCCCCATTTGCCCTCATTCTTCAAATCAACCCATCAAACCCCACCCTTCTTATTATCCTTGGGATAACTTCAACCCTGGTTGGAGGCTGGGGCGGCCTAAACCAAACCCAGCTCCGCAAAGTACTCGCTTACTCGTCCATCGCCCACCTCGGATGAATAGTCCTAGTCCTCCAATTTTCCCCCTCCCTAACCCTCATAGCACTCCTCACCTACATTATCATGACATTCTCAACATTTTTAGTCTTCAAAATTAACAAAGCTACCACAATTAACACCCTAGCAACAGCCTGAGCGAAAGCCCCTATTCTCACGTCGCTCACCCCCCTACTTCTACTTTCTCTGGGGGGGCTTCCCCCCCTCACTGGCTTTATGCCAAAGTGATTTATTCTCCAGGAGCTAACCAAGCAGGAACTGGGACTTACCGCGACCCTAGCCGCTCTCTCTGCCCTCCTTAGCCTGTACTTCTACCTCCGACTGTCTTACGCCATGGCCTTGACAATATCACCTAACAACCTAATTGGAACCACTCCATGACGTCTTCCCAACAACCAACTAACCCTCCCCACTGCCATCTCCACATCAATGGCCCTATGCCTACTCCCAGCCACCCCTGCTATTGCGGCCCTCCTCACCCCTTAAGGGGTTTAGGATAGGACTCTAGACCGAGGGCCTTCAAAGCCCTAAACGGGAGTGAAAATCTCCCAACCCCTGATAAGACTTACGGGACACTAACCCACATCTTCTGCATGCAAAACAGACACTTTGATTAAGCTAAAGCCTTTCTAGATAGGCAGGCCTCGATCCTACAAACTCTTAGTTAACAGCTAAGCGCTCAAACCGGCGAGCATCCATCTACCTTTCCCCCGCCTAGCCGAGCAAAATAGGCGGGGAAAAGCCCCGGCAGGGATTAGCCTGCTTCTTAAGATTTGCAATCTTATATGTTAAACACCCCAAGGCTTGATAAGAAGAGGACTTTAACCTCTGTATGTGGGGCTACAATCCACCGCTTAAACCTCGGCCATCTTACCTGTGGCAGTCACACGTTGATTCTTCTCAACTAATCACAAAGACATCGGCACCCTTTATTTAGTATTTGGTGCCTGAGCCGGAATAGTGGGCACAGCTCTGAGCCTTCTAATTCGAGCAGAACTAAGCCAGCCTGGCTCTCTTCTCGGGGACGACCAAATCTACAACGTAATCGTTACAGCACATGCCTTCGTAATAATTTTCTTTATAGTAATACCAATTATGATTGGAGGGTTTGGAAACTGGCTCGTTCCCCTAATGATTGGGGCTCCTGACATAGCATTCCCCCGAATAAACAATATAAGCTTTTGACTGCTCCCACCATCCTTCCTACTTTTGTTAGCCTCTTCCGGAGTGGAAGCCGGGGCTGGGACAGGCTGAACAGTCTACCCCCCTCTTGCCGGGAACCTAGCCCACGCGGGCGCATCCGTTGATCTAACAATCTTTTCCCTGCATTTAGCAGGTATTTCCTCGATCCTCGGGGCTATCAACTTTATTACCACAATTATTAATATAAAACCCCCAGCAACTTCACAATATCAAACCCCTCTTTTCGTCTGGGCTGTACTCATCACCGCTGTACTTCTTCTCCTCTCCCTGCCTGTTTTAGCTGCCGGCATTACAATGCTGCTCACAGACCGAAATCTAAATACAACATTCTTTGACCCTGCCGGAGGGGGGGACCCAATTCTGTACCAACATCTCTTCTGATTCTTCGGGCACCCAGAAGTTTACATCCTTATTCTTCCAGGCTTTGGCATAATCTCACACATTGTTGCCTATTATTCGGGCAAAAAAGAACCCTTTGGCTACATGGGAATAGTCTGGGCCATAGTGGCCATTGGCCTATTAGGGTTTATCGTGTGGGCTCATCACATGTTTACTGTAGGCATGGACGTAGATACTCGCGCCTATTTTACATCCGCTACCATAATTATTGCAATTCCTACAGGTGTCAAAGTCTTTAGCTGACTTGCCACGCTGCATGGGGGTGCAATCAAATGGGAAACCCCGCTTCTATGGGCTCTCGGCTTCATTTTCTTGTTTACAGTTGGAGGGCTTACTGGGATTGTCCTGGCTAATTCTTCCCTAGACATTGTTCTGCACGATACTTACTATGTCGTGGCCCACTTCCATTATGTTCTGTCAATGGGGGCAGTCTTCGCCATTGTTGGTGCCTTCGTACACTGATTCCCACTATTCTCAGGCTATACTCTACATAGCACTTGAACAAAAATCCATTTTGCAATCATGTTTGTGGGGGTTAATCTTACATTCTTCCCTCAACATTTCCTAGGGCTTGCAGGAATGCCTCGACGGTATTCAGACTACCCAGACGCCTATACCCTATGAAACACAATCTCCTCTATCGGCTCCTTAATCTCCCTTGTTGCTGTAATTATGTTTCTGTTCATTATCTGAGAAGCTTTCGCTGCAAAACGAGAAGTCCTCTCTGTAGAATTGACCGCAACAAATGTTGAATGACTACACGGCTGCCCGCCCCCATACCACACATTTGAAGAGCCTGCATTCGTTCAAGTCCAACAAGTTTAGCAAGACAAACGAGAAAGGGAGGAGTTGAACCCCCATAAATTGGTTTCAAGCCAACCACATAACCGCTCTGTCACTTTCTTTAATGAGACACTAGTTAAACGACATAACACTGCTTTGTCAAGGCAGAATTGTGGGTTACACCCCCGCGTGTCTTAAAACATGGCACATCCCTCCCAACTAGGCTTTCAAGATGCAGCTTCGCCCGTAATAGAAGAACTTCTTCACTTCCATGACCATGCCCTAATAATTGTCTTCCTCATTAGCACGCTGGTACTTTACATTATTGTAGCTATAGTAACAACTAAGCTCACAAATAAGCTTATTCTAGATTCTCAAGAAATTGAAATCATCTGAACTATTCTCCCAGCAATTATTCTTATTCTTATCGCCCTCCCATCCCTCCGAATCCTTTATTTAATAGATGAAATTAATGACCCCCACCTAACAATTAAAGCCATAGGTCACCAATGATACTGAAGCTACGAATACACGGACTACGAAGACCTTGGATTTGACTCATACATAATCCCCACCCAAGATCTTGCCCCAGGACAATTTCGCCTTCTAGAAGCCGACCATCGAATAGTGGTCCCAGTTGAATCCCCCATCCGGGTACTAGTTTCCGCGGAAGACGTTTTACACTCTTGAGCCGTCCCAAGTCTAGGTGTAAAAATAGATGCGGTACCTGGACGCTTAAATCAAACAGCCTTTATTGCATCCCGACCCGGGGTGTTCTATGGACAATGCTCAGAGATTTGTGGAGCAAATCACAGCTTTATGCCAATTGTAGTAGAAGCAGTCCCTCTTGAACACTTTGAAAAATGATCATCCTTAATACTCGAAGACGCCTCGCTAAGAAGCTAAACAGGGAAAAGCGTTAGCCTTTTAAGCTAAAGATTGGTGACCCCCAACCACCCCTAGCGACATGCCACAGCTCAACCCCGCCCCCTGGTTCGCCATACTGGTTTTTACTTGACTAGTTTTTCTTACAATTATTCCCCCAAAAGTTTCAGCACACACTTTCCCTAATGAGCCGACTATACAAAGCACAGAAAAACCTAAAACACAACCTTGAAACTGACCATGACACTAAGCCTATTCGACCAATTCGCTAGCTCTACACGACTCGGGATCCCCTTGATTGCTATTGCTCTAAGCCTCCCATGAATTTTGTACCCTAAGCCTTCTATGCGCTGGCTAAACAACCGCCTCCTTACCCTTCAAGGCTGATTTGTAGCCCGATTTACGCAGCAAATTTTTCAACCAATTAACCTTTCAGGGCACAAATGGGCACTTATCCTAGCATCATTAATACTATTTTTAATTACGTTAAACATACTGGGCCTTTTACCATATACATTTACGCCAACTACCCAGCTCTCTATTAACATAGCCCTTGCAGTCCCCCTGTGACTAGCGACGGTAATTATTGGAATGCGCAATCAGCCCACCCATGCCCTAGGCCACCTATTACCTGAAGGTACCCCCACCCCCCTAATCCCTGTCCTAATCGTTATCGAAACAATTAGCCTTTTAATTCGCCCACTAGCCCTAGGGGTTCGACTAACTGCCAATCTAACGGCAGGACATCTCCTTATTCAACTAATTTCCACAGCCGCTTTCCTCCTTCTTCCAATTATGCCAACAGTAGCCGCCATAACCGCAACTCTACTATTGTTGTTAACACTCCTTGAAGTTGCCGTCGCCATAATTCAGGCATACGTATTTGTGCTACTTCTTAGCCTCTACCTACAAGAAAACGTCTAATGGCCCATCAAGCACACGCATATCACATAGTTGACCCAAGCCCATGACCTCTAACAGGCGCAGTTGCTGCCCTACTTATAACCTCAGGCCTTGCAATTTGAATACATTTTCACTCAACAACCCTAATAACTCTAGGTTTAATCCTTATACTCCTAACGATATATCAATGATGGCGAGACATCGTTCGAGAAGGAACATTTCAAGGCCACCACACGCCCCCCGTCCAAAAAGGACTGCGCTACGGGATAATCCTTTTTATTACATCCGAAGTTTTCTTTTTTTTAGGATTCTTCTGAGCTTTCTACCACTCAAGCCTTGCCCCTACCCCTGAATTAGGAGGCTGCTGGCCCCCAACAGGAATCACAACCCTAGACCCATTTGAAGTGCCCCTTCTAAACACAGCTGTTCTCCTTGCATCTGGCGTGACAGTAACCTGAGCCCACCACAGCATCATAGAGGGCGAGCGGAAACAAGCCATCCAATCTTTAGTCTTAACCATTTTACTTGGGTTTTACTTTACCTTCCTCCAAGCCATGGAGTATTACGAAGCCCCCTTCACAATTGCGGACGGGGTTTACGGCTCCACTTTTTTCGTAGCGACCGGCTTCCACGGCCTCCATGTTATTATTGGATCAACTTTCCTTGCTATTTGCCTCCTACGACAGATCCAATATCACTTTACCTCTGATCACCACTTCGGATTTGAAGCTGCTGCATGATACTGACACTTTGTTGATGTGGTCTGACTATTCCTTTATATCTCTATCTACTGATGAGGTTCATAGAATCTTTCTAGTATCAACGCTAGTACCAGTGGCTTCCAACCACTTAGTCTTGGTTCAAGTCCAAGGAAAGGTAATGAATCTAGTTACTACTATTATTTTAATTGCAGCCACACTCTCGGCAATCCTCATAATCGTCTCTTTCTGACTTCCCCAAATAACCCCTGATTACGAGAAGCTTTCCCCTTACGAGTGCGGCTTTGACCCCCTAGGATCCGCCCGCCTACCTTTCTCACTCCGATTTTTTCTAGTGGCAATTCTTTTCCTGCTTTTTGACCTAGAAATCGCACTCCTTTTGCCCCTGCCATGGGGGGATCAACTCCCTACCCCCTTAACAACGTTTTCTTGAGCATCTGCTGTCCTTATCCTCCTGACCCTCGGCCTGATTTATGAATGAGTTCAAGGGGGCCTGGAATGGGCTGAATAGGTGGTTAGTCTAAAAAAAACATTTGATTTCGGCTCAAAAACTTGTGGTTAAAGTCCATAACCTCCTGATGACCCCCACTCACTTCGCCTTTTCATCAACATTTGTCCTAGGACTAACAGGCCTAGCCTTTTATCGCACCCACCTACTATCAGCCCTTCTCTGTCTCGAGGGAATAATACTCTCTTTATTTATTGGCCTCTCTCTTTGAACCTTGCAGCTTGACTCTTCAAGTTTCTCGGTTTCCCCAATAATTCTTCTTGCCTTCTCCGCCTGCGAGGCAAGTGCAGGATTAGCCCTCCTTGTTGCTACTGCCCGCACCCACGGAACAGATCGTCTCCAAAGCCTAAGTCTTTTACAATGCTAAAGATCCTTATTCCAACTGTCATGCTCCTCCCCACTATCTGAACTACCCCCCCTCGTCAGCTGTGATCCGCATCCCTTTTTTACAGTCTAATTATCGCAATCGCAAGCCTTAGCTGACTAAAAGGCCCTATAACATCGGGCTGAACCTTCCTTTCCAGCTATATAGCAACCGACCCTCTATCAACCCCACTTCTGGTCCTTACATGCTGACTCCTCCCCCTCATGATCCTCGCTAGCCAAAACCACACAAGCTCAGAGCCAATTAGCCGCCAACGCACATATATTTCCCTGCTCACGTCTCTTCAAATTTTTCTCATTATAGCATTCGGCGCAACAGAGATAATTATATTTTATATTATGTTTGAGGCCACCCTCATCCCAACCCTTATTATTATTACCCGGTGAGGCAATCAAGCCGAACGCCTAAACGCCGGCACCTACTTCCTTTTTTATACCCTCGCAGGCTCCCTTCCACTCCTAGTTGCCCTTCTTCTCTTGCAGCACACAACCGGCACTCTTTCCATTCTTACCTTCCAATTTACTCAGCCCATACAACTCACCTCTTATGCAGACAAGCTCTGATGGGCCGGATGCTTGCTGGCATTTCTGGTAAAAATACCTCTTTATGGCGCTCACTTGTGGCTTCCCAAGGCCCACGTGGAAGCCCCCATTGCAGGCTCAATAATTCTAGCAGCGGTCCTCCTGAAACTAGGCGGCTATGGAATAATCCGAATAATGACAATGCTCGAGCCCCTCACCTCACAACTCAGCTACCCTTTTATTATCCTTGCTCTATGAGGGGTAGTCATAACAGGCTCTATTTGTCTTCGACAAGCGGATTTGAAGTCCCTAATTGCTTACTCCTCTGTTAGCCACATGGGCTTAGTCGCGGCGGCAATCCTTATCCAAACAACATGGGCTCTTACAGGGGCAATTATTCTCATAATTGCCCATGGGCTAACGTCATCTGCCCTTTTTTGCCTCGCAAACACAAACTATGAACGAACCCACAGCCGCACAATAGTTCTGGCACGAGGACTTCAGATGGCCTTGCCCCTCATGACCTCATGATGGTTTATTGCAAGCCTTGCCAATCTTGCCCTCCCCCCTCTTCCCAACCTAATAGGCGAGCTAATAATTATTTCTTCCCTATTCAATTGATCTTGATGAACACTAATCCTGACGGGGGCTGGAACGCTAATTACAGCCGGGTATTCCCTGTACATGTTTCTGATAACTCAACGAGGCCCTATCCCCCCACATATTATTGCTCTCGATCCAACCCACTCACGAGAACATTTACTAATCTCACTCCACATTCTCCCTCTTCTGCTTCTCGTGGCTAAGCCCGAACTGATCTGAGGTTGAGCCATCTGTAGGTATAGTTTAAACAAAACATTAGATTGTGGATCCAAAAATAGAGGCTAGACTCCTCTTACCTGCCGAGGGAGGCTCGATAGCAACGATGACTGCTAATCTTCGTGCCCCTGGTTTGACCCCAGGGCTAACTCGATCGGAGCTCCTAAAGGATAACAGCTCATCCGTTGGTCTTAGGAACCAAAGACTCTTGGTGCAAATCCAAGTAGTAGCTATGCACCACACCCCTGTAATAATGACATCAAGCCTGGTACTAATTTTCCTAATCCTCCTCTTCCCAGTTCTCACTACTCTCTCCCCCCACCCCCGCAGCCCTAGCTGGGCGGATACTCAAGTCAAAACCGCCGTCAAAATAGCCTTCTTTGTTAGCCTGCTCCCCCTATCGCTTTTCCTCAACGAAGGCGCTGAAACTATCACTTTTGCCTGATCTTGAACTAACACTCTGACCTTTGATGTTAACTTAAGCCTAGTTTTTGACTTTTATTCCGTAGTCTTCACCCCCATCGCCCTCTACGTCACCTGGTCTATTCTAGAATTCGCCTCTTGATATATGCACTCAGACCCTCACATGAACCGGTTCTTTAAATACCTCCTAATCTTCCTTATTGCCATAATTACCCTGGTAACAGCAAACAACATATTTCAACTCTTTATTGGATGGGAGGGTGTCGGCATTATATCTTTCCTCTTAATCGGCTGATGATTCGGACGAGCCGACGCCAACACCGCTGCCCTTCAGGCAGTCCTTTATAATCGGGTGGGGGACATCGGACTAATTCTTGCTATAGCATGAATTGCAACCAACCTCAACTCCTGAGAAATTCAACAAATATTTGCAGCCGCTGATGGATTAAACCTTACACCCCCCCTTTTAGGACTAATCCTAGCTGCCACCGGCAAATCCGCCCAATTCGGACTCCACCCCTGGTTACCTTCCGCAATGGAAGGACCAACGCCGGTCTCTGCCCTATTACACTCCAGCACCATAGTCGTGGCTGGGATTTTCCTACTTATCCGCCTTAGTCCCCTAATAAAAGACAACCAAATTGCTCTCTCTGTGTGCCTTTGCCTGGGTGCTCTAACTACCCTTTTTACTGCTACCTGTGCCCTCACTCAAAACGATATCAAAAAAATCATCGCTTTCTCAACATCAAGCCAGCTGGGCCTAATAATGGTAACAATTGGCCTCAACCAGCCCCAACTTGCCTTCCTTCATATCTGTACCCATGCCTTCTTCAAAGCAATGCTTTTCCTCTGCTCAGGATCCCTTATCCACAGTCTTAACGACGAACAGGACATCCGGAAAATAGGAGGAATGCACCACCTAACGCCTTTCACATCCTCCTGCCTGACTGTCGGAAGCCTAGCACTTACCGGGACCCCTTTCCTAGCAGGGTTTTTTTCAAAAGACGCTATTATTGAAGCCCTAAACACATCGTACCTAAACGCCTGAGCCCTCGCCCTAACCCTTATTGCCACCTCTTTCACAGCAATCTACAGCCTCCGTGTGGTTTTCTTTGTTTCAATGGGCCACCCTCGATTTAACTCTTTTTCCCCCATCAATGAGAACAACCCAGCGGTCATTAATCCAATCAAGCGATTGGCTTGGGGCAGCATTGTTGCAGGGCTACTTATTACCTCAAACATTCTCCCGTTTAAAACCCCAGTAATGACCATGCCCCTACTTCTCAAAACCGCCGCTCTTTTCGTAACCATTTCCGGCCTTCTTATTGCCATAGAACTTGCCTCCCTAACAAGTAAGCAGTTAAAGGTAACACCAAACCTGTCACTTCACCACTTCTCAAACATGTTGGGATTTTTCCCGATAATCATTCACCGCCTCCCCCCACAACTCGGCCTCCTTCTAGGACAGACAGTCGCAAGCCAAATGGTTGATCAAACCTGACTAGAAAAAACCGGGCCTAAAGCTGTGGCGTCCCTTAACACTCCCATTATTTCCCTAACAAGCAACATTCAGCGGGGCGTCATCAAGTCCTACCTGGGCTTCTTCCTGCTCACTTCGGCACTCGCCACTCTTATTCTGCTTTTTAGACCGCCCGAAGGGCCCCCCGATTTAGCCCCCGAGTTAGCTCTAGCACTACAAACAACGTCAACAGCAAGGCTAGCGCCGCTAAAATCAATAGCCCGCCCCCTGCAGAGTACATTACCGCAACACCTCCAATATCCGCACGAAACATGGCAAATTCAGTTATCTCGTCCGCCGTAATCCAGGATCCTTCGTATCACCCCCCACAAAATACAAATGAAGCTGCAATCACCCCTAACAGATATAACAGCATGGCCCCTAGAACTCGCCAGTTCCCCCACCCTTCTGGGTACGGCTCAGCGGCTAACGCCGCTGAATAAGCAAATACTACCAGCATTCCTCCAAGATAAATTAAGAACAAAATTAAAGATAAAAAAGAGCCCCCATGCTCTACTAACACACCACACCCTATTCCAGCAACCACCACCAACCCAAGTGCTGCAAAATAAGGTGAAGGGTTGGAGGCTACCGCCGCCAAACCAATCACTAGTCCTAACAACAATAAGTACATAATGTAAGCCATGGTTCCCACCAGGATTTTAACCAGGACCAATGGTTTGAAAAACCACCGTTGTATTCAACTACAGGAACTTTTAATGGCCAACCTACGAAAAACCCACCCCCTACTAAAGATTGCTAACGACGCACTAGTCGATCTCCCCGCACCCGCCAACATTTCAGTTTGATGAAATTTTGGCTCCTTACTTGGCCTTTGTCTAGCTGCCCAAATTCTAACAGGCCTATTTCTTGCTATACATTATACTTCGGACATTTCTACTGCCTTCTCTTCAGTAGCTCACATCTGCCGAGACGTAAACTACGGCTGACTAATTCGGAACATACATGCAAACGGTGCATCCTTCTTCTTCATCTGCATTTACCTCCACATTGGTCGAGGGCTATACTATGGATCATACCTGTATAAAGAAACATGAAACGTCGGGGTAATCCTCCTTCTCTTAGTTATAATAACTGCCTTTGTGGGATACGTACTTCCCTGAGGACAAATGTCCTTTTGAGGGGCTACAGTAATTACTAACCTACTTTCTGCAGTTCCATACATCGGAAACACCCTTGTACAATGACTCTGAGGTGGATTCTCCGTTGACAACGCCACCCTAACTCGATTCTTCACCTTTCACTTCCTCCTGCCTTTTATCATCGCAGCTGTAACCATTGTTCACCTTATTTTTCTTCACGAAACAGGCTCTAACAACCCCACAGGACTAAACTCGGATGCAGACAAAGTCTCGTTCCACCCTTACTTCTCATACAAAGATACTCTTGGTTTTGCAATCCTGCTTTTTGCCTTAGTCTCTTTAGCACTGTTTGCACCGAACCTGCTCGGAGACCCAGACAACTTCACCCCAGCAAACCCCCTTGTTACCCCGCCACATATCAAACCCGAATGATACTTCCTATTTGCCTACGCCATTCTTCGATCCATCCCCAACAAACTTGGAGGGGTTCTTGCCTTAATATTTTCTATCCTTGTCCTCATAGTAGTCCCTATTCTTCACACGTCAAAACAACGAGGACTTACGTTTCGCCCCTTCACTCAATTTTTATTCTGGCTTTTAATCGCCGACGTAATAATTCTAACCTGAATTGGGGGAATACCCGTAGAACACCCCTTTATCATTATTGGCCAGGTTGCATCCGCTCTTTACTTCTCCCTTTTCCTGATTTTGACCCCCTTAGCAGGCTGAGTAGAAAACAAAATCCTTGCATGACACTGCATTAGTAGCTCAGCGCCCAGAGCGCCGGTCTTGTAAGCCGGACGTCGAAGGTTTAAGTCCTTCCTATTGCATCAAAGAAAGGGGGTTTTAACCCCTACCCCTAACTCCCAAAGCTAGGATTCTAAGCTAAACTATTCTTTGCCGAGCACTGCCTCAAAGGGTACATATACGTTATACCCCCATAACTTAACCACAACACTATATGTATGCTTAAATGACATATTATGTCTTACTACCATAAATTTAATGTAAACATGTGAATAAGTACATGAAATTTTTAATCCACAATAAATTCACACAAACATAATTGTAAATTGAATAATAGTACATAGACTAATCACTATATATTTAGCATAATGATTAGTTAAATTAAGCGAAATTTAAGACCTAACACAACATCCATAAGTCAAGTTATACCAGGACTCAACATCCCGTCAACACTCACAATCTTAATGTAGTAAGAGACCACCATCAGTTGATTTCTTAATGCATACTCTTATTGATGGTCAGGGACAAATATCGTGGGGGTTTCACTTAGTGAATTATTCCTGGCATTTGGTTCCTATTTCAGGTCCAATTACTGGTTCATTCCCCATTCTTTCCTTGACGCTTGCATAAGTTAATGGTGGAATACATTCGACTCGTTACCCACCATGCCGAGCGTTCTTTCTAATGGGCAAGGGGTTCTCTTTTCTTTTTCCTTTTCAATTTGCATTTCACAGTGAATACGAAAGCATAAATATTAAGGTGGAACATCTCCTTGGTTCCCAAGCCATCTTGTATAATTCTAGAAAGATATTAATCGAAGAATTGCATAACTGATATCAAGAGCATAAAGAGTGATTTTTTCTCGAGACTTTTATATAAAACAACCCCTCGGCTTTTGCGCGTTAAACCCCCCCTACCCCCCCACACTCGTGAGATCCTTGTCATTCCTGAAAACCCCCCGGAAACAGGAAAATCCCGACTAGTGTAGTAACCTTTTTTTAGATGTGTATATTTACATTATTGCAATAATGCAAAT